TTATCCATTATTCTATTTTAATCATTTTAATCAAAATTCTTGTATTACAACAAATCCGATCAACCCTTTATTTGTTTATTTGAATGAAATAAAATCAAATCTATGGGACGAAGATAAATAGATTCATTTATCCATGATCGGATTATATTTAGTTGATAAACTGTTGTCAATATGAATATGAATGTTGAGGAAAAATACAATGGAGAAACGGAAAAATGGAAACAAAAATGATAAATTGAAATTCAAATTGAAATTTCAATTCCATTTTTGTTTGTTTTTTTTATTTTAATATTTCAATTTGAATATTTACTAAAATTAGTATTATAGTATTAAATTCAAATTTAGATTAAAAGTAGATTTTTAAAATTAGATAAAAAAAAAAAAAAACAAAAACTAAGAATTTATGTTGGATTGGCACTGCATAAATAATCGACATAGAGACAAAAGAAAGGGGTGTAGACGAACGAATAAATGAAAGAAGAAGTAGAAAAAACTCCAGGTTTATTCAATTAATATCAATCAACAGAAGAAAATAAGTAAAAGATATAAATAAAAGTAAAAAAAGCCCTTTGCTTTATTTTTTATTCTCTTGATATTTTTTCTATCTATTCCAGCAATAAAATAGATTTTTATCGTTATAAAAGACGACATTCTATAATTCTATAGTAAAAAAAAAAAAAATTAAATAGGATATAAATTATAAATCGAAAAGAAGAAAAAAATAGCAGAGAAAAGATTATACAAAATTATATACAAATCATCCACACCTTATTTATATATATTTGATTAATTGAATTTTGATTGGTGATTAAGGCGAAATTCCATAAAAACCCCCGCCTTCTTTGAAATATCATGAACAGTTCCTGTAGGCTGAGCGCCTTTTTCAAGGAAATAGAGAATAAGAGGAACATTTAAATAGGTTTGATGCTTTATCGGATCATAAAACCCCACTTTTCGAAGAGCTCTTCCTTCTCTTCGTGATCGAACATCAATTGCAACGATTCGATAAATGGCTCATTGGGATAGATGTAGATAAAAAATCCCCCCCCCCCGAGAAACGTATAAGAAGTTTTCGCCTCATACGGCTCAAGAAAATTCAATTTATGTTTATGTAGAGAATTCTAATGTCAAATATATCCATAAAATCATCAAATCAATTAGACCAAGAATTGTCTTTCTTTATATATTATTTATATTATTCTTTATATATTATTTATATTATTCTTTATATATTATTTATATTATTATTTAAATATTTGTTTCTTATTTTTTGCCCAACAAAAAAAATGATTCATACTTGTAATTTGAACTCTCATAACTCAAGTTGTATAACTCGCAAAGGAAACCTTTTAAGTATTTCATTTATTGAGCGGTCTCTAATCCCCCTTTTGTCTGTCTCCTTTCGAATCTAATCTATTTTGATTCTTCATTTTAATCTAGTTCGAGCTCTTGAGACAATTAAAACGGTATTTCCTTGTTCTAGGATCCTTTATCTTTGCCTTGAATCGTTGGGTTTAGACATTTCTTCGGTGATCTTGAATCCTTTCAAAATAGCAGCAACATACCATTTTTGGGGATTTCTTTCTATCAAAGAATCATCCGAATGGTTGATTCCTATGTAATACACTTTTAATTTGATCGAAAAAGTTTTACCAATTCAAAATTTTTTTTTTTCAAAAAATTTTTTGAATTTGAAACTTGCTTGAATTGGACCTTTAGATTTCTCTATTGAAAATATATATACTTACAAAGTTGTCCCAATTTATTAATTGATACTAACCTTAGATTCTTGCCTCCGAGAAACGAATCAATACGTTCTGCTCGAGCTCCATCATGGATGATACGGTTTACATCACACCCCCCCAAAAAAAATGAGGTTCTAGTGGAACAGAACAAATGATGTCGAGCCAAGAGCACTTTTGTTCCTATATAATATAAAATGGTGGATGTAAAAATCCACAGCGGATCATATCCTTCAAGTCGCACGTTGCTTTCTACCACATCGTTTTAAACGAAGTTTTACCATAACATTCCTTTAGTTTGGAACCAGTATGTAATTAATTCCATTATGGAATCATGAATAATCATTGGCTCGGTCAGTACTTAAGTAATCTATACTTTTTTTCTTTCTATATGCTATATGAAATATAGTTTATGAAGAAGTTTCAGCAAGAATTCAATTTAACCCCAAATACATATATACATATATTTTAAACTAAATAGTAATTATTTTTAATAACACGTAACACGAAGAAAATAATAAAAAAAAAAAATAATAAGTTATTTTTGAGTCTGTATCGTCAAGTAACGTTATATAGATAAAAAATCCAATTTCTTTTTTAGTGAATATAATGAATAAAGAATGATGGAAAGGAAGATTTAGGTTCTTCTTTTTTTTTTTTTCATACTGATTGACAAAATCAGAATCGAAATAATATTTGATCCTGAATATATCAGAGAGACTAAACAATTGTTACTGAAAGAAATTATACCTATTATTAAATATTTACTATTTAGAGATCACAAATGGATTCTATTACATTTGCGTGTTATTTGAACTCAATGAAATTTTTCATTTTTCATTTTTTGAAAAAGATATGATTTAGAGAAGACTCATTAAGAATAAGAATACAATTTTTTCAATATTATACATTTAATATAATTTATTAAACAGAAGGTTGTTCAAAAAAGGAACCTTTATTCTGATAAAATATATATCATATAAAATATATGATATATAATGGCTTAAGTATAAGTATGTGATAATATCACAATGTGTTGAGTGTGCAGACGAATATGCTCTGGGACGGAAGGATTCGAACCTCCGAATAACGGGACCAAAACCCGTTGCCTTACCGCTTGGCCACGCCCCATTTCTATTTGACACTAATAAAGACTAATATTCGTATTGGTTGTTCGTCAACTCCAGCCTAAATATTAAAAAAAAAATTAGATTATTGATAAAATTTATCTATATGTAGATATAGAATTAAACTGATGAATTTATTGATCATTACATCGAATTCAATTAAGATATTGTATGAAAGTATGATTTATTCTATTCACTTTTGATTTGAGAATTGAAATTGAAGGAGTTTTGATTGGGCGAGTTCAAATCAAACAAATCAAAGAAGATTTTTGGTATATCTAAGTTATTTTTATTCATTTTCCCTTATATCAATAACTCACCTTATTAATAACTCAATCAAAATAAATCCAATTATCCTCAAGAACAAAATGTTTGTTATGCTTAATATATTTAGTTTGATCTGTATCTGTCTTAATTCTGCCCTTTCTTCAAGTAGTTCTTTCGTCGCCAAATTGCCCGAGGCCTACGCTTTTTTAAATCCAATCGTAGATGTTATGCCAGTAATCCCTCTGCTATTTTTTCTCTTAGCTTTTGTTTGGCAAGCTGCTGTAAGTTTTCGATGAGATTTTGAATTTTAATACTGTGCTAGACAAATTCATGTTTTATTTGAAAACAAAAAAATTATAACAATTGATAAGATCAGATAAATGAACCCTCGATTCAAATCAAAGATTGAAATTCTGGTATAGCTATGAGAAATCGGTAACACTACATTTCACTTGGTTATTCGGGCCTTTTTCCATTGCAAGACCTATTGAAGTCTTCCACAATGTGGAATTGTAGGTATGAAAGAAAATTTTTGGTAATGAAAAAAAAACTCCACTTTGTATTAAAGTATTAAAAATGCATTTTTTGAAAATTCTTTTCGATTTCTAGTCTCAAAAGCACTTTAGTTTATTTCTTGGTATCAAAATCAAAATATAAAAAATAGAAAATAGTAGGGTATGCGGTATAAAATAAAAATAGAGAATCTATTCTCTTTTTTCCTAAAAAAAGAATCTTGGAGATTGTTTAATGCTTACTCTAAAACTATTTGTTTACACGGTAGTGATATTCTTTGTCTCTCTATTCATCTTTGGATTCCTATCTAATGATCCGGGGCGTAATCCTGGACGTGAAGAATAAAAAATAAAGAAGGTTTTTTGTTTTTCTTGCTTGATTTTTCAATGTTCTTAGTAGGATTTTAGCTATTTCACATTTTTAACTATAACTTAAACTATAAAAAATAACTTCAAAAAAGGAACTCGCAAAAAATTCGAAAGGAAATACAAAGTTATCCACGAAAACGGAAAGAGAGGGATTCGAACCCTCGGTACGAAAAACTCGTACAACGGATTAGCAATCCGACGCTTTAGTCCACTCAGCCATCTCTCCCCCAATTGAAAAAGAATAATTACTATGTTCCATAAGTCAAAATAAGACTTGAAAAAAACCCTTCTTTTTTTTTTTATTTCTTTAATAAATTAATAATAAAAAAAAAAAAAGAATAAATAAAATACAAAAAAATCCCTCTTTGATTTTTTCCAAAGAAACCTTTTCTTTCCACGGCTTGGCCTAGTCAGTACCTAGCTGGGCCGGGCCTCTTTTGTTCCAAGAAATCAAATTTAAAAAACTTATTTATTTAATTTGAAAACACAAATGCTTATTATTGATATTGAAACAATCATAAGAAAGACTATTTTGATTCTTTTGATATAGAATCAAAAGTGAATTTCTTAGCTTTATTTTTTATTACTCTATTTTTATTTAATTTTTATTTACGTTTTCGTTATTATTATTATAATATTTTTTATTTCAGTAAAATATTAGTAAAGTAACTGTAAATAAATAAAAAATTAAGATAAGAAAAAAAAAAAAAAGAAACCATAAATTCTTGAACAATGCATTTTTATGTTATGGCTTAAATAGTTTTGTCAAGCCATATCCGTCAAAAACCTCTAACAAAAGACTTGGTTTTTAGTTATTTAAATGAGTCCTCGTTTCCTAATCTCATTGAGTCCTCTCGTTAAAGCTCTAATTAGCATAATTCTTTTTTGATTCTATCTTTTGATTACGCCTAAGTTTCTTGTTCGACAAAAAGTGGGTTTATATACAATAATCGGATTGTAGCGGGTATAGTTTAGTGGTAAAA